ACCTTCCCACGGCCCAGCTCCTAGCGCTCCTCACCAAAGACTCTTGCTCTGAAACCGTCTGTAAAGTCAGGTTCTTTCTCTACGGTTGCCCCTCAACCATTATTCATGTCGACGGGCATCAAACCATTTCTCTACCATACCGAAGCCGCGAAGAGAGGTTCGCATTCAGGATTCGCACTTGCTCTTTTCAAATAAAGATCGAAACAGTGGCACGAATAGCTATCATCCCGTGTGGAGTCAACTCATCCCAGTCCGTTTGTTGAAGATGCGAAGTTCCTTTGTAGAAAGCGCGCTCCCTCAATAATGCGCCTCTCCGGTCGAGTGAAGGTGCCGGCGTCTGCTGGAACAGATTGAATTGAACCAATTGACAGGCAATTCCTTCCGGTTTCTCACCTCTAACAGAAAGAACCGTTCGTTCTCCTTTCGTGTGAAAGCCTCGTTCACACAAAGCTGGTGGCATCGCAGCCTTCCCTACTCGTTGGTGGATATTTGCTACTTCCTTTCATTTCAGGGTTTGAACTCAGAGCTGCGCGCCGTACTAATGCTATCTGTCTCCTGGCGGAGGAAGTTTGCGTTCCGAGAGGGCTGCTTTGATTTCGCTTGTTTCAAAGTGCACTGACTAGACAAACTAAAGCTTTAACTGACCCTGCCCACCGCCCTTCGTCCAGTTCGTTGCGAGCAAGGACAATGACCTTCGGCATTCGCTTACCCTGCGTTAGATCGTGGATGGGTACCGCGTCATTTTCCCTCTTGAATGTGGCTCACTAATGATCATACGAGACAGCTGATGACACAAGGGTTGATGAATGTGACACAAATAGAAAGATGTTGCGGAGACAGGATTTGCACCTGTAACCTTAAGGTGTTGAGCCTGACGAGCTAACCAATTGCTCTACGTAGCGGCGGAAGATGCTTTCCGTATGAACTAATGAGCGGACCAGGGTCTCCTTTGTCTTGGCTAGGAAGAATAGTTCATAAAGAGATGCATGTGAGACTCTTTCAGTTGATACCGATCACGGATCTATTATTAAACAATATTGATCTCTTTCTTTGATCACATCGGCTATCATGCTGGAACTTCAAGCTATTGGGATGGGAAAGGCAAAGCGCTTCTTTGAGAACGCTTTTTCAGAGGGGAGGTCGAAGACAAGGAATCCTTTTAGAAGTTATAAGAATAGCTTCTCTTACTCACTTTAGCTTCCTTTGCTAAAGTCCGAGGCCTAGCCTATAACTCGTTCGGGTGAGCGGGGTTGCCTGATTCACCAGTCTTTCCCCAGTGAGCTCGTCTCGTCTTAGGGAAGGGAATCTTTATTCACCAGGAACCACCACTGGATCAGGAGCAGGATCCCCTCTCGCTGGGCGGGCTAACAAAAGAAAGAAAGCACACTCGTCAGCTATCCACCCTGCCTGTAAGCCATATCGATCTATTCATATAAAAAAATAAAACATATATATCATCTTTCTATACGTTCGTTAACTTAACCAGTGGGGCTTCCCAACATCCAACAGAAGCTTTAGTTGATCGGTCTACTGAACCTGGCTTTTGAACTCGTCATTCCGGGCGCACTCGATTGACCTTAGCTTATGGTCTAGGCCTCACATTCGTCTCCGTCATCTCCGTCTCTGTCTCCAACTTCCCTTCGAAAGTCAACATAAGAACGAGTAAAACAAGATAATGAATCCCCTTCATTCTATTAACTTATTTATTGAATTGAATGTTTGGTGTCAGACCTCGTGAAGGAAGAGTCACTCGCCCGTAAACCATCATGACACAAGGGAACGGGAAGCGTAATAGCAACCCATAAGCTTTACTAATAGGGGCATTCCATTGATAACGATAGAAAGAGCGATCCACGGAAGCAATTGAAACCAAGCTTGATAGGATAAGAGCACTCTAACACGAACAGGACCAGGTCAGACATCGCCCTACTAGATAGAAAAGGTTGGGGAGGGCATATGATTGATCTAAAGATTAAAGGGAGCTGGACCAAGCCATCCTGATCGTCCCATACCTTTGAAAGCCAGCCCACCAGCTAGCATTCGGAATCACAAGAATAGCGAACTGGAGCGAGCCTATATAATGTAATAAAGCAAATTGTAAAAAACCCAACATCGATCATCAGAGGGATAGTAGCGGACGAGACAAGCTCCTGCGTCTACAACAGATCCTGCAGTTTCAGCTTCGACCCCAGCGGCTACTTAAGCTGAAGCGCCTGTTCAAGGGAAGGGTTCCAAACCAGCCTTAGAACCAACCTTAGACCGAACCCAGAAGCAACCAGAAGAGAAAGCCCCCCTTGGTGGAATCCCTCAACTCCTTCGGTTAACTATATCTGCAACTATTTATTATAAATAAAAAAGGGGTATCCTTTGGTATAAGTAAGGGGGAAAAAAAACAACATTCCTTATAAAGTGGCTATGCATACAAAAGGTTAGATAACTAAATGTCAATCCTAACAATAGAAACATTTACAGAATGGGTTAACAAGAACTTCAACTATCAGACCTGACTTAACTAAAAAACTTATTTATGCATAGATAATCAGTGAGCGCGTGCTGTCTCCTTTTAAAGTGGTGCGGTCTCAAAGAAGCGAAGTGGGACCGATCTAGGAAGTAGGGTTTATTTGTTAAAACTTTAGTAACCGTCTTTCTAAGTGGTATGGTACGCTAGGTAGTTGACGGGCTTTTAACTGCGGTCTGGTTTCAAAGACTGGACACCTAGAAAAGTATACTACTGGATTGAAGGCGTTTTGACGTTGGGATGATGACGGAGTCTCTGCCTGCAGACTAACACTCTGGAGACTACGGGTCCCTACGGTGCAACCCCGCTTAGGTCGGAAGCCATCCCAGCCCGGGCGAATTGGGTCAAAAGCACGCCTGGGATGTGGTAGCTGATTCGCCCAACACTCGGAGGAATGAGATAAGCTCCCATTCACGAGGCCCAGAAGGTTGAACTTGCTTCCTTTTACTTCCTTATGCGAGGAGAAAGTCCGGAATTACCGCAGTTGAATCGCGGTAGGTGATTCGCTCACCTGCTTGCTCCCTTCCAAAGCAAGCGCGCCATCCTTTATGCGCCCCCTACCACAGGGACCGGAGTCTTTTCTCTTAAAGAGAACAAGACTGTTTCCGACTTGATATCTTAGACCAGAAGGATAGAAAAAAAGGCCAGTAACAAGGGGCCAAGCGTACCACCTCGTTCAGGAACAAGGGATATGGCAAAAGAGACTTACTTAAAAAGAAGACTCAGCCACATTAGATAGAAAAAATGTTCCCTATCAATGCAGGTCCTCGATAAAGAGGAAAAAACTAGAAAAAGTACGCGAACCTCCGCTCCTATCTTTCAAAGAAGACAAAATGTGACCCCGGAAAGATCTCACACTTGAAAAATAGATGCAATATAGCCTTTACTATGAAATGAAATAGTTGATTCATTCAATCATGCCCTTCCTTGAATGAAAAGAAGCTGATTGGTAATTAATGGGCGCTCCTGTGGGAGTCGAACCCACTACATAGGCTTTTCCTTGTTCTACCGTAAAAAGCGTGAGGGAGATTGGATTACTTATTCAACTATTAAACCACAAAGCTTTCCACGCCATAAATCACATTAATAGCAAAATTAGGGATATACGAAGCCGTCTTTTACATGGATGAGTTGAGGTAACTCCGCTGACCGAAGCCGGCGTAAGTCCCTTCCAAACAGGATTGGTTTTGTACCGGAACAACTACTCGAGAAACCGGCAGCTGCTGGGTCTCCCCATCTCTCCTAAACTTCCCCCGGTCTTCGGCCCGAGCTGTATGAGGCAGAAACTCGTCTCACGTACGGTTCGGAGGCCGAGCCCTACCCCAGCAGTAATGGTGCGGCTTAGGTCAACTAACACAAAGAGGATACAGTTCACTCAACGATTGCCTTTGGGTTCCGAACTCCATATGGGGAAGGAGCGTTGTTGTTTGCGAGGTCTCGATCATTTACATGGACCCACTTCTCATTCCATTTGTGGGAATTTGATTATATATAAAGCGTCCCTAACGAACGATCGGCTCATGTTTGAGCATGATGAATCACTTCGTGCCGACCTGTTGCCAATAAACTTTCCGGCCTCATATGAGAATGGAAAACTGGAGCATTTTCTGCATCGGTGGATGAAGAATCGCGAACATAATAATTTCCGGTTGACCATGTTCCCAGAAAAAAGATACTTTCGAGAAACGACGAGCACGACTGAAGTGGCTATACATACAAATCTATTTACGGATCTATATGCTTCGATTGGAACTGGAAGTTCCAGAACAGGCGGCTGGTATACCACCATAATGAAACTGCCTTTTCTTTTTTTTATTCGGATAGGATTTATGTTGGCTTCGTCGGGAGGCTCGCGTAGTTTGTTACGTCAGCTCCAAAAGGATAAGTTGCGTTGGAATCGAGAAAGTTCCGTGGAGTTCATAATTGCATAAAAGGAGTCAAAGTAGTGGCTGCGGCGCGTCGGTCTTTCAAAGCCTACTATCGAGGTGGGGTCCTTTCCTCTATTTGGTAGTGGGATGTGAAAGTCAAAAAATTCCCCGCTTCTTTCGCATTAATCCGCGGAGTATAATGACCCATGGATTGGTTAGTCAATGATCTCCTCTCTCCAAATCAAAGAATTAGTGTACCAATTATGTTTACCCGAGGAGGGGGGAAACAAGGGTTCGATGAGAAAGAGCTACGAAAGAAAGAAGGCAGCATAAGCTTTCATTTCTTGGATTTTCCACTTCTTTCTGTGCATAGGAGGAGTTTGTCGGGAAGCACAACATGAACTAATGAAGAAAGGGGTTATGGCCCCCGCTATGACTCCAGTACCCCTTTACCAGGAGAAAGTTTGACCCATTATAACAGGAAGTCTTTTTCGCCAAACAACAGGCTAAAGGGCGATCGCCCAAGCAATTGATTCGGTTTCACAAAGATCTTTCTATTCGACAAATTCACCAGCGGTTCAGATCTAATGAGCGGAGGGAAGTCTTAATTCAAAGGCACCTGCGCCAAAACTTCTTCAGAAAGGGGAGAGTTGATGCTATACATATATAAAATTCATGTTGGTTGATGAATGGAATCTCTGACTTTATTGGGTGGTTTCACACAGAGGGTTTCGCTTCCTTATCCTCTCTCTTTAAGCAGATGATGCATGCTCTTCTATAGCGGTGATAAAAAAGCTTTCCATCGATCTCTGATAGGTCGGAAGGATGAGAAGGCCGACATGTTAGTTAAGCTATACTTGTCTTTATTCTTAAGCTCAACAAAGCGTATAGTCTTTCGACAAGAATCCAAGTCTAATGAGTCGGTAGTCTCTGAGCCTTTTATTTCAACCTCTAGTCTTATTTAGTGAGTGAGAAATGTGTACTGCTGTGTAAACGGTATATTCGTAGGATGTTTGATATTCCTATGGATGTCGGACTCTGCTGGTGTCCTCTTTGGACTTCGCCCCCTTTCCTTGTTTGAGGGACTGGCTCTCTTTCTTTAGGGAGGCCCGGCTTCAAAGACCTTTTAGCTCTTAGCAGCTGTGATTCTCTTGCTTTGTGAGAGTAACTATTTCTTTTTTTATTTTACTGCGATGAAGCCTTCAAGCCTGACTCTGATGGAGCAGAGTTCAGGGGCGGGGCCCGCGCGAGCGTAATTGCTTAAAGGCGTTTAGTTGTTAGCTGGCTTAGCGGCTTGTTAGTGCGCTTGTGCCTTCCGGCGGAGTTACGTGAGCGGCCTCTGAGTTCTAGACTCGAGTGCTAGCGCACTTATACAAATAGTCTTTAGCCTGTAACTAGATAGCTTAGTCCGTTTGCAGCTTGTGGCGCTTCTAGTTAAAAAAAGAGGGCTTCAAAACAACTTTCTTATGCATACTTTCTTTGAAGCTCTTTATACAATTGGAGGCAAAGCCCCCGTTTGCTGGGTTGGGGCACAAGCTACCGCCTCTTGCGTTCGGGGCCGTGAATCAACATCAACTCTCTCTCATTTTTCGAGTTTCGTGTTCAGGGTCAGGTCGGTCCACTAACTTCGCGAGACATTCAGGTCTCTGAGTTGTTAGTTCTCCTCGTCCTAAGGGTAAGGGTCGCTCTGCTCTCTCAAGACCTAAGGCGAGTTCATCAGTTCCTCAAGATCATACAGTAATGTAAGTGCGTTCTTTCTTCTTCTCCTCTGTTGCTTTGCTGCTTGCTCTTTTTTCGTCTTGCTGCTAGGCTTCACCACCTTCTTCGGATTATTCCTAGTTGTTAGATTAGAGTCGTTTGCTCTTCATTACCAGAGAGCTATGGAGGAGCGAAAGCGAAGCAAAAGCGAAGAGCTAGAAATCCGGATGAAGGCGAAGAACCCAGAGTCGGACAGAAGTCTGTAAGGTCTCTTGACCATTGGGACCATTAGTCTCGCTTCGTTCTCAAGCCTGGAAGATTCAGTTTCTAGAGTTCGCATAGGATCCCCGGATTATAGTTTTTTTGTTTAAAACCGGCTTTTTTCTGGATCGAATGATAGATTGATTTTATGTTCTAATATTTCGAGATTCCCCCTTGTTTTATTTGTTGATCGAGTTCAGTGGTCGAGGTCTTTAAGTCATGCGCATTAGCCTACTGGGGACCGGCTTTCGTAAAGCACCTATGGGCAGAGGTTCCTTTGCTTTCAGACTCTTGAACCGCGATTCAAAGAACTGATTGTTATACAGTACGTGATTGGAAGACCAACCCTATCATGATGAAAAAAAGCCTACGTTTGCAAGTTTTTCTACTGCACTCCGGGTTCTACCCAGGAAGATTAAGATGGAAGTCTAAAAGTGGGCCCTCACTAAGCAGAACACAGATAGTTCCAAAGCCCTACTTCATTCTTCTTGAATCTCAGCCAAAAAAACGGCTTAATACGTTGGATTTTGGGTTGAATCTGCTGCTTCTGGGTAGGAATAAATCCTCTATGCTCCGATTCAGATTCTATATCTATCCTCCGTCCTGGAGTGGAGAAAGGGTTTGGTGTAGAATTTGTTAGAATTAGAAATAGATAGAAGTCGGAAAGGACGAGGACAGGTCATAACCCAGAAAGAACGCTTTCTTACTTAACTAACACCAACCCAAGCGCTCTATTTATGTTATTACGAAAAAACCGATTCTTAGGCTTACTAGCTCACTGCTTTAGCGCATTTCCCTCTCTTCGCGCTCTTGCTTCCTTCCCCGTTAGGGTTCGCCGGGCGCAGGTGTCTCCAAAAGGCTGTTAAGAGTCTCCGGCATTCGCGCAGGTTGTTCTCTACGTGCTGTATTTCCTCTCCAACTTGAGCGAGCCTTTCTGCAATAGCCATAGTTCATCAACCGCGCTAATACAAAAATTCTTTGATTTTCGAAGGTCTATCATTCACGTTCTTTCGGCTTTAGCAAAGATAGGAATGAAAAGGACTAGAGTAGGCCGCTTTAGTTGGAAAGGTTATATGGTCTAGAATTCTGCCACCTGCGAAAGAAAGGTAGCGAAAGATGTTAAGAATGGCATTCCCCCCGATTGAGGAGAAAGAGCCTGCCGTAGTCCCACTAATGTAATACGGGCCAAGCTTTCGGGAGTCATCCTTATTGCTAGGGTTTCCACTCCTTTTCATGGTGGAGCTTATTTTATTTCCTCAGATAAGGCATCTCGCTAACCTCCCTTCTGTGAAACTGACTTTTAAGGGAGCAGATTCTCACCCATGCAAGCATCAGAACATGCATTCTCGCGATCTACAGAGTCCTTATGGCTTGCTCTTGAAAAATCAAAATCAAATATCAAGCTTGTTACAGACATTCCATTCTTTGCTTTCCCAGCACTGACTGACCTCTCTGGTCGGATGTTACAGTCGGCTCTACTTCTTAGTCAACTAGTAGTCTTTCAGTCGGAAATCGCTTTCACATCTCATATGACATCTGTACCAACAGACTTCTTCGGACACCAGTAAGGTAAGTAGCTACTCCAGCTGATCTAACTCCAGATGATCCTGCTTCTTTTAAGGATAGGTTAGCCTCTTCTCCTTCAGGGGATGCAGCAAGACTACGTTCTCATCGGAGTTCCACTTCTTCCTCAATCCACTCTAAGAAAAAGGCAAAGCTAGTCTACTTTAGAGTCGATCCAGCTTTCGCTTCTCCCTCGGGGTCTCAATCAAATAGGGTATTTGGTCCTAAAACAATTCTCATTGCCTCTCTTGCCTCGCTGAAATAAAGGGTTTCACTACCTCTGAAGAGGCCTCCCCTTCCGCACTACTCCGCATGGTCCCTTCCCCCTTTTAGTAGAGAAAAGTACCTTTCCTCAACTGTAGGAAAGAAAAAAAAGCGGGTTTTCCTGCGAAAAGACTTTCATTAGATGTACCTTACCTCATGTGGCATCCCGCACCTCAAGTGTCAGGAGTAATGGGCTAAATCACTATTCATTCCCCGATTGTACTAATTTACCGCTACCTCTTCGCCGATCAATGGTCCTGATTCCCCGAAAACAACCTATTTTCTATTTCTTTTGGATGACTACTCCCCCCTTAACTCCTACCCTGCGGCGATATCTCTTTAATCCCCGAAAGGGCTACCATTCAAGGGGAGACGGATTACTTCCTTTCTTTCTTAAATCTCCGCCCTAGGTAAGATCCCCTTTAAGGCCCTACGGGGCACTTTCTATGAGATTAAGAATAATTCCTTTATCCATTCCCTCCTGCGGTCCGATTTTAACCCCCGGAAAGGGGATGACTCAGCAGCAGCCGTTGGAGACGTTAATAACATAATAAGGCTCTAGAATTAGCATCTGAAATGAAAGATCATAGGGGCACTGGAGGATTTGAGAGGATTTTCATCAGGGTCTTAATCAGAAAGCGAAAGAAAAGACGGGCGAACCCGGCTAAAGTAAAGAGACTTGGGCTTGGCTAGACCAACTGGGAAAAGGCTACCGCTCTCATCAATAAAATTTGTAAGGGCTTCAATGAATGAAGTCCTTGGAATTAACTCAATTGTTCTCTCGTCCTTCACACTGTGCCGAATTTTTCACAACTATACCTGCCCCTTAGGACCAAGGGCTTTTTAACCACCGAATACGAGAAAATGTGCGTGAGATTGATTGGCGGGGTGCTGATTCAAGAGTGCGGGCAACTACTTTACTTAACCTGCCCCATAGGGCCACGGGTGATCGCACTTTCGAGTGATTCAATAGACTCTAATAATTCGTTTTAAATCTGAAATCACAATTAGTTTTCAACTGATTAGAATATTGGACTTCATCCAACCTCCATTTTTTTTTTTTCTTCTCTTAATTTATAACAAGAAACAGGCATAAAAGAGGAAGAGCTGGTAGGCTACCCAACAGAGGTAAAGAAGCACTAACGAGGTGCTAACGGTAAAAAAGAGCACCATGGGATCGGGGAGCAGGTAGCTCTCCCTCCCAAGCGTGATTTCTTCCATGTGTCACACTGCGCCCACTGCCATAACAGAAGCGTTATTTCCCGTTGGGTGGACCCCGCGCCCCTGCCTCTGTACTAATGGGATGCCCTGCCAGACCCTGACTCGATAGTTGAACAGAAGACCTATATGATGCGTCATGGGGATCACCTCAGCTATGAAGCAATCGAAGAAAGAGTTGCATAAACGAACCCAGACTGGCATGACAGCTGCCCATCACCATAGGTAATAGCATGAATACTTTAATCTCCCCTACATTTGCCGAGTGTTACTAGACTCTTGAACATCAAGCTCGCGAACTGGCCTATCGCCCTAATACTTGACTTTTTGGGCGAAGGGCGGGTGTGAGCTGACCAACTCGCCAACGGGGATGGCTATCCAAGGGCTTAGTCATCTTCCCTTCTGGCATAGAGGCGTTCGCATATCATTTCTTAGCTTTCCGCTTATGAATCTGGTATGCCAATGGCTGAGCTTCCATTCCGGGATTGGACCAAGTAGGGTTTCCTTCATTTCATTAAGGCTATTATCTTCAACACTTGGCGTATTAGTTTGTAGTGAACTTGGCGAATTACTACCAACTGAAGATCTTGGTTCCTCGTATGAAGAGGTTCCAGCACTAGTTTTACAACTAGACTTACGGACCTCTGTCTTTTTAGAAGTACATAACTACAATATAGGATACATTACACTGCTAGACTTAATATTACGCGGCTCATAGACGCTCGCGAGCATACAGGAAAAGAGTAAACTGTCTGAGTATTGCTAACTTAAAAAGAAATCTTTCTCTTGTGGGGTATACGTTATTTTATATAAATAACGTTTCATTTTTGCACGGGTTCTCATCAGTAAGAAGTAATTCAATTCAAGTATACTTATGCTTCTCTTCTTAAATTTCATAAGTAGTATGATTGTCAATAGTATGATTGGCTCGCTAAAAGGTAACCCAAGTTATGAGTTTTTTTTTTACCTATCTATCTTCTCTTCTAAACTCAGAAACTTAACAACCCTTTGGAAAGAAAAACAGAGAATCATGATCCTCAATTCTGCACAGTGTTGCATGGCTGAAGGAGTTCGGCGAGTGACTCGCGAGAAGCTGGAATCTGTCATTTTCACCGATGATGACATGTTGGCGCCAAACCCCTTCCACAACCGTTCGTTGTATGTTGAAGCAGAGATGAATGGGGTGGCCGTGAAGAGAGTGATGGTTGATCCTGACTCCGCTTCTCATACCTATGTCCACTGTTGAAGCGCTAGGCATTCCCAAAGAAAACATTGGAGGAGCTCCTATCGAGGTATATGATTTTAGTTCGAATTGTCAAATCCATTTTTGTAGGAATGGGATGGGTCAGAGTCAATTGCAACGTTGGACCTTTCAAGAGTCCGATAGAGTTCCAGGTTGTTTTTGCACCGACGACATATCACGCTCTTCTGGGCAGACCATAGATTCATAAATACCAAGCGGTCCCATCGACATACCATCAATGTATTAAAGGTGGAATCAAAGGAAAAGAGGTACGAGTACCAGCGGTGAGCACTCCCTTCGAAAGATCTGAAATCCATTTTGCTGACGCTATCCATTATTCGGAGTTTGCCAAGGATGGAGAGCTTTCATTGAAAGAGGTTCCAGGGAGTGCCACTACCTCGTTGGGAGGACTTAATGAAGGAAGATGCAGAGAAGTCCAGCGAGAGAGTAGAGTTGAAAACCTGATGAAGCGAGATGAAGCAGAGCCTAGCGAGAGGGCTCAGAAGAAAGTTAAGACTGATGGTGAAGAGCAGTGCATCAAAGTTACGCTGCCAGATGGTACTACCTTCTACAGCTTATAGCAATTACAGAACGAGGCCTCTGGTGATGGTTTGTGAAAACTGAGAAGCGACAGGCTATAAAGCCCAAAGGGGAGAAGAAGCTGAAAAAGAATAAAAGGCTTTAGTGAAGTATGCCCCGTTGAAGAAGAACTAAATAAGGTCGTATGAGATGCCCAAGATAAAAGGAACGAGGAGGGAGAAGAATGGACAAGACAAGAAATCATCGGAATCCATAACATAGAATCGTTCATCAAAAAGAAAGCGTGACGAGAATGATTTTTACATTTTCAATGTTAGAAGGTGCAAAATCAATGGGTGCCGGAGCTGCTACAATTGCTTCAGCGGGAGCTGCTGTCGGTATTGGAAACGTCTTCAGTTCTTTAATTCATTCCGTGGCGCGAAATCCATCATTGGCTAAACAATCATTTGGTTATGCCATTTTGGGCTTTGCTCTAACCGAAGCTATTGCATCGTTTGCCCCAATGATGGCCTTTCTGATCTCATCCGTATTCCAATCGAAGAAAGAAGGTTTCAATTGGACTGATCGCTTATTTTTCATTCGCCTGGGAAGGAAAGAAGGGAGCTTCCTGGGCTTGGCTTGAATGCCGTGGTTTTGGCTAGAGAGGACTCGAAGTTAGCGCAGTGAATGAGGCAAGATTTCGTTCACGCGGGGGGCCTTTCTCATCGTGAGTTTTCATTTTTGATTGCTTTCCGTGAGAAAGGGAGGGGGGAGTGGTGAGGCGGGCCCCTCTCATAATCGTATTAGGCTTTGTCCGAAAAATGGAAAGATTTTCCGAAATGAGGGACGTCTACCTCCTAAACTAAAGGGGAACACCAGCTAAGGCACTAATAACAGCAACAGCTAATACCGTTCCTCCCCTATCTCTTAAAGCTTCTGCCTTCAGACTTGCTTTCCTGCCCTCGGCCTTCAGACGGGATGCTCTAGTTGCTGCTGGCTGCTCTTAGCTGAATGCCTTGCTTCGCCCTACAGCTAGTGGAGACAACGACTAATAAGATTGACGACAGGAGAACACCTTGGCTTTACCACTTTTCTGTTATTACTAATCCTTCTCTTCTTTCTAGGCCTGGACTAATGCTTCCTTATGTCTGCCATTAGCCTAAGGCTAGTGTAACGGAGGGCTTCCTCGCAAGAAGCTTTATAGTCCGGGGTGAAACGGCTTGTTTGGCTTTCTTCTTTCTTTTCCGTACGCTAGGGTCGTTCGGGCGGAAAACCGAGTTGCGTACTGGGTGAAGCTTAGTCCTTCGGACCTTTCAATCTCGCAACTTTATTAGCTAGGGCCGCTCGCACGCTTTAAGGGCAGTTGAAGGTATTGCACTAAGAAAGACTCCTGCCCTTGCTAAAGGTAAGATAGATTTTAAAGCCGCTCAAACAATTTCTTTAAAAATAAGAGCAAGCAAGATAAGGCTTTTCAGCCGTATCGCGCAGGGGTTCCAAACATGATGATGAAAAGGAGGAAGCCCTCGTTTCTTACATCTTGGAAGTATGAGGTCGCTGCGTATGCGCGATCTCTGGTCTGGGAGTGTAGTCACGGTGGGATCTTCTCATCGGTCCTCTTGATGGAACCTTGGGTTCGCTACCCATTGGATCATCAAGAAAGACCCGAGGTGTACTTCAACATCAATCGGGAGCATTTCAGCAGGGTAAACCTTGGTGGACCCTTTTGGGAATCCATGAAGGACCTGTTTGGAAAGCTTCCCAATGGTGAAGAAGTCCACTCAGGAAGGTTGGCCTCGGTGGTCGTAGGAGGGGGTAAAAGGCGTCTGTTTATCATTGGTAACTATGTTAAACAGTGCCTTTTAAAACCTTACCACGATTGGGCGATGCGCATTTTGCGGCGTCTCCCAAACGATGGTACCTACAATCAGACTGCCCCGCTGAAATACGTTCTCGACGGTGGAGATGTCACGAGCTACGATTTATCGTCAGCTACGGACCGCTTCCCGTCGGTCGTTCTTTTCCACGTGATGGCAGAGCTGTTTGGGGAGGAAGTTGCCTCAGCAACTGTCGTTGCTTCTTTGTCGACGTCGTGGTTCACTATTGGGCCACCACTGACACGTAAGAAGTATACGGCCAGATTTGCTGTTGGTCAAGCCCAAGGATAGGCTTCGCGAAAGGGAGGAGCCTACAACTACTAAGCCAGGCCTTTTGGGTGGTGCCCACCACTAGCCAAATTGAGCCTTTAGAAAAGGTGTGATTAGTTATTCAGAAGGCGGGGTATGGTGCCAAAGGAGCGTGAGCTGGAGATGGGAGTGGGAACGAGGATCGAGAACATGACCGATAGCCAAGGCCGAGGCCAAGGTACGAATCATTGGCAGGATCGAGATGCAGATCCCGATCTAGAGAAGGAGCCCAGAGATATACCAAACAAACAGGAGAAAGAAGCCCGCTTTACTACTATTAAGCCATACCTTTTTCAAAAGCAGCCCCCGCCCCAACTAATAAGTGTGCTTTTGGGGCTTGACTACTTCACTTCTGGTATTTCATTCCGTGCAGTCAGGCGCCCTGCTAAAAAGTAAGGGCCGGGGTCCCAGCTAGCAGTTCTCCCTTTGGACAAACGATAGGCACGAAGCCTTTTGAATTCATCCGGTTCTTTTGTTTCTTAAAGAACGGGGCAAAATGGGTCGTTAAGTTCCTTCCCCTTTTATTTGTATATATAAGTATAAGGGTTACTGCTTAGTTGTTTGTAAGATAGAATGGATTAAGATTGATTGTGAGTTCGGAACCAGTACTACTAGATAGAAAGCAGCGATAAATACCTGCGTTGCGTGCCCCCAATCCGAGTTCGAGCTATTAGTAGTGCAAGTAGCAGTGTCAGCCGTAATAGCAGCGCCAGTCTAATGTGACCCCGAGGTCAGACCAAGGGAACTTCCGTAGGCGGTATGACGAGGCACTTCCAGGTAACGAGTCATAGTGCCAGTCGTAGTAGTGCTAGCCGCCTGTCCAATTAGGGACCCATAATCTGTCAATCCACATCTATCGAATAGAGCTGCTAAAGACTAGTGGTTCGGGATAAGATAGGGCCTGAAAGAAAGGTAATAGTGAGCTCGAGCTGGAGCTGCTGCTCAGCCAGCGCTTTTCTCCTTGGTGAGTGTTTTGTTTTTAACTTGTTCCCTTGGCCCATTGGGCACTTCCTCCCTTAGTGTCAACCCGGAGATCCCACCATTTATAACTAAGCATTGGGGGCCTTTAATCAAATAGGCTTGTTAGCCAATTACATATTATTATTATAAGTGGATTGACGATCGGAATCAAAAAGATATTGATTTTTATGTATTAGACTTGGAACATGAAAACTATATTAAATAAACAATTGGATCGTGACAAGTCGTTAGTCGGGAATAGAGCTGTGGCTTAGATCCCCTGATCGAGTAATGGGGTTTGTTTGTTTTTATCTCGTTCACGTTGATAGCCCCGGTTCAGTTCAAGCTGCTGCGAAAGAATTTGTCGAAGGGGTGGAACGAGCTTTCCTATTAAAAGCTGCTAGGTGAATCCCTAAAGTCGATTAGTTCGATCAGCAACACCTGTCTCCGCAGCATTGGAACCAAGATTTTGCTTGGCATAGTTGCAGTACGAGTTAACTAACTGAAGCTAGCCGAGATCGAGAGCTTTCTTATCATGCAGCTCCTGGATTGAAAAGAAGCTGCTGGGCCAAGGCTTAAACTGCCAGACACAGACGAGCTAGCCGGACTATTACGTAATTGAGTATAGAAAGAGGAATCGTCTTATGTGCGGATTGAAGTGCGTGATAGAGATAGATGCTTCCGTAAGTTTACTTTTTTCAGGAAAGCGAAATTCTTTTAGTGTTCCAGGGGGATCGAATGTTAACTAACTGACGTATTGTAATATCAACCAGCCGAGAAGAAAATAAAAAGAAAGAAGATTTATTGAAAAAGCAAAAGCAAAAGTACTATGTGAAATCTTAGGGGATTTCCTATAACTATATCCATATCCTATAGGTACAGACCCTTCCAACTATACGAAATTTCTTATAGGAGGAAAGTCCTGCCCCTTGAGATCATAAAGGACGAAGCTTATCGTATGTAATGCTAGTGATTACGGGGAATAGACCAGTTGCTCCTCCATCAGGATAAATTGTTTGATCAAACGAGGGAGGTCCAGAAATTATAGAAATTGAAAGGCTTCTTACCTGTGACCTACTTCTGCCGGATGGTAACTCCCCTCGGGCTATGATCGGAAATACCTGGCCCAGTGAAGTCTGCTTCAGAGTTCGGGAAAGTAGCAAGCCTACTGTCATTAACCAACACTCTGTTAAGCTTCCTGGCAATAATCTGCTCACTATCTCTGCGGTTGGGAACAAGACGGATATGCCAATGGCCTCTATCAGAGAGTGGTTTCCTGGATTGGTTGGTTTGAGGAGTGAAGGCGTTAAGAGAAATAACACAGTATCTTGATCCTCTATCCCCGACCATTCCATTAACCTAGTATCATTCTTCATCTCCGACGGCTAGGACAGTCCTCTACTCCGACAGCTAGTTACTGATTTGATCAATCTGAGCTTGCTTTTTGAATACAGTCAAAGTGGGACCCCCCTTGTTATCGCATTCCTTGCCTTGGCCCGGCCTTCAAAGGCTAGTCATCATTAGCTCATTGGCTTTCTTTCTGATAGCTTTCTCCCCAGGCTAGGAAATTCGATGAGTCATCGTAGGGGCTTCTTTCTTTTACTTCAAGCCCACCCTCCTTCAAATCCAGAAAATTGCGTAGATTGAGATGCAGCTCTTTGATCTCCACTTGGGTCAGCAGTTGAACTCGTTGCCGAAGACCTTGAAGCTGCTCTTGCTGACTTCCTTCCCGTGGGACTTTACCTCGTCAACTGGGGAAATGGGCTCCGATCCTCTTTCTATTCTATAGCTGTCTATTGAATAGAGGTCGGTGCCAATGGAAGAATGGAATCAAGAATCAATTGAGCTTGCTCCTTCTGCTTGTCGTTCGAGTGCTGGAAAAAAAAACATATAGCCGCTGCTTCCATAAAAGCTCATCTGATTCCTGAATCTGGTTCGCCTCTCTCCCTCAGGTCGAGTGGCTACGCTCCTTGGCAGTCCTAGTTGGGTTGAATTTGAACTGCTTGTCTCAGACCTTCTTCTCCCCCTGTAGCCCGTTGGTGAGGAGTTGAGGGAAATTCAAGTCTTTTTCTCCTCGCCGGGGACTTCCGCTGCTTCTGGTCGCGCTTCTACTTCCGACTGTGCTGATTCGGGCATTCCTTCAATGCTGGGAGTATGAGAAAGCCCCGATTCGATCAGTTCCGTTGCCCAAATCGAATGTTCTACCTGACTCAATCCCCTTCTTCAGGAATGGCGGCATGGCTTACTAGTGATGATGCCCAGTCTCGGAACTGAGATTATGAATCTGAGCCTGCTTCCTCAACTGCCTTTTCTTTTGTTTGAAGCTAGCCAACCATGCCATGAACGGTCGACAAGAGTGCTGCTTCTGTCTTCTCTATATCATGATACCGAAGCCAAGGTAATCAACGAAGGGCACGAGGGAACAGTTTCCTCTTTTCCCTGGTCCCTAGCATTGAATGATTCTTTCCCTCGGCTGAACAACTATCTTAATCTTAATCAATCCCGGCTGCGCCCTCGCGGCCCTATGCCTTGAAGTCTGATCTCTTAATTGGCCTAATCTAATTAAGGGTATGCACCTCTTCTCAATTCAAAGAAGTGCTCACCGCACCTTGCTTTTTCAACGGAAGCTAGATTGCCACCTTCAAGGTCGAAAGTCAGGTCAGAAGGTGATTCCCTTTGCTTGGCTACGAAACTAGGCATTGAAAAGCAATCCACCCAGGAAAGCAGTCGTCAAGCCAGATGCGGATGAAATTCTAACTGCTGCGCTTACGCCTTTTGATTAGACAACTCCTAGTGCCAAGCTAGCTAACTAACTAGGATTCGTGAAAACAGAAAGAAGAGCTAGCGACTCTAACGAATCTAATGTTACCCGCGTTGAAGCGAAAAGAAAGGCAGATTCCCTATATAAGTTCATTTCTTCTTCAATCGATTCATCTCGGCCTTAGACTGCTACGGTTAGCTCTTGCCCCGCACCTGGACTGGCTATCTCTCAATCAATGTATTCACGCATCTCGAAAGAGTGAAAATAAAATTCCTCCCAGAGCTGAAATAGCTGGGCTTCTTCCTTCAACAGAGGTAATGCTGACTCTTTTCCTTCCTGGTACTTTTGAATAAGGCAAGGCTAACGTTAACGTAATAGAAAAGTCTTTCTATTCCCTACTGTCTTCAGTCTGGTTTGCTTCATAAGTAAGCATTCAGCTTGCCTTCCTTTTCTATAGGTTTCTGCTCTTTTTCTTATTCAGGAGGATAGGTTTCAGAAATGCTTTAGTTAAGACCGCCCCGTGAAAGCCGATAGACCGACAACAACCCCGATCCCAGTTCTCTTTTAGGGCTTGTTCTTGCCGGAGCTCGTACAAGGGTTAGGGGAACTGACCCAGACTCAGTAGGCTTGCTCCGAAGCTTGTTTCGGCTCTCCCCGCTATCTCGGTTATAAAGACCCGAAAAGCCTGACCCGGAGTTCTATTGTGCTCGCTTGTTTAGGGTAAGGGGCTACTCATTCCCATTACAGTCAATCAGTCATCCCAAGAAAAATCCTATACATAGCTAAACACCGGGCTGGTTTGGTTCCTAATACGCGAAGGATTGAAACCCTATTTATGTAATTCTTTAAATCTAGAATATATTGCTCTAGCCTAGCTAGAGGAACAGAAACACAAGGAGACATGACAACGAGGATCGCCGACGGAACGAAATCGAATGCCATTAAGCAATTGTTGGATTCCAGTTTCACAATGTGAAGAGCTTGAAAACTCCCTGCTTTTTCTTTTTTATTAAGGAGTTATGTGCGCGCTGCGCCCCTTTGGTTGGAGCGCTTTGCTTGACCTGATCGTTGTGCCAAAGGCTGGTGGTGCCTTGAGCTGCTCTGAGTTCCGTTTGCCGGGCCCTTTTAGGTAGGCTATACAGCAGGCTAGAGACTTATGCTGTGCGCTGCCAACAACTGCGATTCATTCTTGGCTTCCGCTAGTAGGGCTAAACAACTGGACCATTGAGTAACCGCTCTGTAAGACTACTGAACGACTAGTCCGTGGGGCTAGACCATTGTTCCACGGGGATTCTTACTCCACTGCGGATACTGACCTTCTTTCTTTGAGGAGCACAATCAACAGCACTTCCAACGCCTTCATCGGAGAAAAAGCGGGCAAGGGAAGTCGCCGGGTAGTACTCTAGGGTCATTTTTTCCCCCTCCCCCAACTGTGGGAGAAGAAGGATTTTGGAACCTCCTACGGTTTGATGATTGCTTTAATCAAGAATGGGTTATGCATTCAATCATCGTGCCCTTCTACGAACGAGGGAACCATGGCCACCGCTACGAGATCGTCCGGTAAAGACATAATCACCCACAAATGGTGTCGAAATGGCGATTGAAGCGTCGGAAATAGCCAATACGCTCATATCTCGAATTGCACGGAACCCACTACCTTTTCGATAACAAAGCCCTCGACCAAGGGATTAACCCGAAATGAGTGATTCATGCCGCTGGCTGCCCACCTCTTTCTTTCGAGCCTAGGCTTCTGTTGGATGTCGCTTAGTTTATATGTCCATCTTTTCCCTTAAACCAGAGTTTTTCCCTCGAATAAGTGGAAATACATACACCACCGCCTGTAACAGGAGTGCTAGTTGGCCCCCTTTTAGCGATATCCCTTTCCTTTCAAACATGAGTAGGAGACTTCTAGTTGAGAAAGTCGTTGACTTGTAAGCCGTAGTCTTCGATTCTTGCCTTGGCAGAGTAGATGACTTCCCTTGCTGAATAGAAGAGGAAGCTTCTGCCCCTCTTCCTTCTTTTGAGTCTACGCGCTTCTGCTTAGTATGTCGTTTATATGCTTAAGAAGCCAGAGGCCAGTTTAATTGATCTTCTCATAGGTGGAACACACTGCCTGTAATTAGCGATTTTCCTCTTTTTCACAAGCATGAGTAGGACTTCTAGTGTTGGGAAAGTCATCCTTGGCATAAGCTCTAGTTGATCTCTGTTATGGCATTCCCATATGCTTCCTAATTCCTATATGTTTCCATATTCCCTATAGTGCTATACCATTCCCTCTCTTTTCTTCCCACTCCCTCACCGGTCCCCTCTGTAAAGATCTTTTCCTGCTTAGGTTAGCTCTACTTCCTAGCCTGCCTGGTCTACGCCCATCAAAATGGAGCATTGTGTCTCGATGGAAATATCCCTTTAGGTTGAGTAAGAAGCTATATCTCCATAGGTTGATCGTCTCAACGCCCCTTTCTTTTCAGCAACAAGTCCAGCTTAAGCCCTATCATGTCAATGTAACTAGTGACCTTCAAATGCGGTAAAATGCCTTCTTTCCTGGTCTCAATTGCCCTTGTTAGCCTTCTCCCGAAAATGCTCTTTCATCGCTCTGAACTCATCAAGTGCTAGTGGCCTAGTTTGCCTGCCTGCTTAGCTTATCTCTTCTATTTCTCATTTGTAAGGCCCTTCCCGTCCCTTGAGTGAGTTAGATAGCCCATTCCTTGCTGATTGCCCAACTTCGGGTATTTTCAAGGCTCACACTACAATAAGAGTCCGAGCGACTAGGAACAGGCTTGAATACAGAAAGAGATTCGTACTGTTTGCGCTTACAAAAAGTTTCATCAAGCTTTTTGCTTTTGAATAGTGTTTCACTTGGTCAAAATTAGCAAGATTTTCGGCTCGTTTTTTCTTTTACATCATAGAAGGAATACGCCATTGTTTCGGCCAAATAACGGACATCCTCTGAAACTACTTGGGCATTATACGTGTTACGAATTGAATAGTCTTTGAGAATTCCCTTTGTTTGTTCAAACTTTGATAACCTAAACCTCGTTCGATAGAGCTAACCAACCTTCCCTAAAAGTGGAGGTAGGAGATCCAGTTAACGAATAGGATACGGCTGTAGCTGCAAGGAGGAATGCTTTCTCGGAAGCTCTTTCTTAATCTGATAGAAAGTGGTTCCTTATTCTCGGCACCTATCAAAGTCATGTAATCCCTGTGTACTTGTTATCGAAGCAGCACCCTTTTTCAAATTCGATGCTTTACTTTCAGCTCAGAGAATTGACTTCTTCGGTCGTTCAGAGATGTAGGGGTTGCCGCTCCTATGCGGTGGGTTCGACTCCCCAACGAGATATGTAACAAATTTCGTATAGTATAGATAAAAGATTTGGGCTGGCCAGAATCTATCAAAGAAGCCGCCCTTCTTCCTTTGTGCATCTTTCTTTCTCCCATGCTTTCCGTTGGTCAACAACCAACCGCTCTATAGTTCTTCACTACTAGTACAGGCTTTACGGAGTCTGGAGGGAATTCTTTTTTTCTCAATCAATCATGCCTCAACTGGATAAATTCACTTATTTTACACAATTCTTCTGGTTATGCCTTTTCTTCTTTACTTTCTATATTTTCATATGCAATGATGGAGATGGAGTACTTGGGATCAGCAGAATTCTAAAACTACGGAACCAACTGGTTTCACACCGGGGGAACAACATCCGGAGCAACGACCCCAACCGTTTGGAAGATATCTTGAGAAAAGGTTTTAGCACCGGTGTATCCTATATGTACTCTAGTTTATTCGAAGTATCCCAATGGTGTAACGCCGTCGACTTATTGGGAAAAAGGAGGAAAAGAACTTTGATCTCCTGTTTCGGAGAAATAAGTGGCTCACGAGGAATGGAAAGAAACATATTCTATTTGATCTCGAAGTCCTCATATAGCACTTCTTCCAATCCTGGATGGGCGATCACTTGTAGGAATGACATAATGCTAATCCATGTTCTACACGGCCAAGGAAGCATCGTTTTTTAATCTCATTATGAAGTGAAGCGGAAAATTAAACTTTCTTTAAAATGAAAAAGTTTTTCTAAGATTATTGTCTGGCTTCGGGATAGAAAGTCAACCTGCATAAGAGCTCTGTTACCTTTTCGAACAACTTGCACAACAGAATGAAAAGGGGCTTCTTACTTCCCAAACAGATCTTCCTACATCTATATATAAACGCTGGTTTATCAAGAATACGCAAGAAAAGTACTTCGAATTGTTGATTTATCGCCAGAGATGGCTTAGAACCAATAGTTCATTAGATAATGGATTTTTCCGTTCTAATACTCCATCTGAGAGTTATCAGTATTTATCAAAGCTGTTCCTATCTAACGGAACGCTATTGGATCAAATGACAAAGCCATCTTTTTCTCAACAAAGTCATAATTCTGCAATCACTGGATGGAGGTCTCTGTTTGATGAATCATCAAATAACCAATTACTGGAATATTACAAACCAACTGAAATTGGAGGTCAAAAAGTGGTGAAACCACCTAAAGAAGTTATTCAAGAAGGGATCCAGCATTGGGATAGCTGTCTTGTAGGGCAAATATTTGGGAAAAATCCTAAATATAGCCTTGTTTACAATGTTGCAAACATGCTTTGGGGACGTGATGGATCAGTTGAAGTTATGGCAGCTGATAAAGATTTTAGGGTGTTCCAATTTCCAAACAACCGAACCAGGGATTGGGTGTTAGAAGAGGGACCTTGGCACATTGCAAACCAGACTCTGGCTCTGATAAGATGGAAACCCAATATGCAGCTCATAAAGCCTGCAGCTACTAAAATTCCTATCTGGGTGAAGTTTTGGCATGTTCCAATGGAATATATGACCAGAATGGGCTTAAGCTACCTAGCGAGTGCTATTGGAGTTCCTTTATACATGGATAAGGCCACTGAGAGAGGTAACAGATTGACTTTTGCAAAAGTTTGGTGTTGAGGTTGACTTTCATGATGAGCTCCCTGAGTCTGTATTGATTAATAATTGAGATGGATAAATTCTATCTATAAAAGTGGATTACCCTTGGAAACCTTTGAAATGCTTTAACTGCAAAGAATTGGGGCATTCAACTGTCAAGTGCCCGAAGAATACCCAAACCCTTACTCAACCTCTGAAGAAGAAGAAGGAAATCAAGCGGGACTGGGTCCCTAAAAAGACTGATAATGCTAATGACTGGAGAGTTGTGCAGAGACCTTCAGGTATGAAGCAGAGAGCTGATATGATAGAAATGTAAGTCAAATTGTTGGGTCTGCAAAATCTGCAGCAAATAGATTTAAAATGCTTTCTAATGAAGACCTATCTGTAGATGATGTCATTCTTCCCAAAGAATCAAATGCAGTGCTATGCCAAGAAAATATAGATAAGGTGGAACAGATGCATCACCATTCTTATGAAAATGAAGGAAAGCAGCAGACTATTC